TGTTTGTAGCTAGAATAATACCCTAGGACAATGGTTGTCTCCCTAGCGTCTTCAGCGCTATGCTCTATGAGTATAAGCTACTAGAGTATATACAAAAGTTTATAAGAAGGATAAGAGTTAGGAAAAACAGGGTGAGAAAAATAAAGAAGTTAAAAGATTTAATCTGGATTTTTGAATTTTGTTTTGATAGCGCGGATACCAGGTAGAAGGAACCTTGACCACCTAAAACTTCTAACCAACCTTGGTCTACCGACTTTATTAGGTTAGTTCCTAGGAGTATAGAAAACTTAGTTAGAGGTTGGGAAGAGAGGGGTGCAAGAAATCATATCGTTGAAAAAAAGAACTTTTTTTTATTTATTTCTTTTTGTATAAAATCAGTCTCTCAGAAAGAAGCTGCTAAAACTAGGCCTGAGAGAAGAACAAATATTGTTAAAAACTTATGTCTACTAGGAAGAATAAAACAATTTGGGTTGAAGTCTAAAAAAATTCTTTGAAGAAAAACACCAGAGAAGATAGCAGCTAAGGAAAGAATAGTTGTTGATCAATTAATATAAGGATCTTTTTCCAACCATGAGTAGAAAGGAACTGCTTTTAGACTCCCTCATAAGGAACAAAGAGATAGACGTAGTGAATAAGCTGCCGTTATCCCTGTTGCTAAAAAAATGAAAAAAATCATTAAGGTTCTAGTAGGACTAGCTAACGAAGTTTCTAAAATCAAATCTTTTGAGTAAAAACCCCTAAGAAATGGAGCTCCGCACAGAGAAAGATTAGCGATATTTATACAGGTAACGGTTAAAGGAGCTTGATGAAATACTATACCCATGTAACGTAAATCTTGGTTATTTAAACTATTGTGGATGATTGTTCCTGCACATAAGAATAATAAGGCTTTGAAAAGAGCGTGAGTATATAGGTGGAACAATGAGAGGGATACTATGCCTAATCCAAGGCTTATTATTATTACACCCAATTGGCTTAGCGTAGATAGAGCAATCACTTTTTTTAGGTCGTTTTCGTAGTTGGCAGCAATACCTGCCATTAGTAGAGTAAGAACTGAAATAAATAAAAGTGAAGGTTTAAAAAAATCACAAGTTGCTAGGAATGGAAAGAAACGAATAATTAAAAAAATCCCAGCTGTAACTAAAGTTGAAGAGTGTACTAGTGCTGACACTGGAGTTGGTGCTGCTATAGCAGCAGGAAGTCATGCAGAAAAGGGGATTTGAGCCCTTTTTGTTAATCCTGCCACTATAATAGCAATAGCAACTACGAAAGTTAGGTGAAAATCTCATATAAGTGTTACATACCAGTGTCCTTGAAGAACTAGAATACCAATTGAAATCAAGATTATCACATCACCAATTCGGTTAGCTAAAATGGTCAGCATACCTGCTGCCAAGGACTTTGTGTTTTGGTAATAAATAACTAGTACGAATGAAACAATTCCTAGGCCATCCCATCCAAGGAGAAGTGCAGGCAATCTTGGGATAAAAACAAGTATATTTATTGATAATACAAACAGTATCACCAGCCAAATAAATCGTTTTAAAAAGGGGTCGTGAGATATATATCTAGAAGAAAACAATATAACACAACCAGAAATTAGGCAGACTACATTACTAAAACTTAAGCTAACGCCATCAAAGATAAGGGTAAAAGTTATGCTACAAGATCTTAAAGAAATAATTCTTCATTCAACCAGGAGTGATACCTCGTTTATTACAAAGTAGCAAGTAAATGGTAGCAAACAAACGCTATAAAGCAATAAAAATACTGATCTAATAGAGGAAGATTTTATCTTTAGAAACATGGTTAAGTAAGCTAACAATCTTATCTCCAGGACCACAAACTGGTATTTTCTATAAACTAACTCAACCTTATTTTATTACACTCATATGTAAACTAATTCTCTTTTGAGGATTAGGAGATTTCCTGGTAGCCAATGGAGAAAGAGCAAAGTGAGACCTGGGGATTTAAAGTTGGAAAAGGGACCAATATTAAGAGAAGTATCCCCGTGCTGAGTGCAAGTAAAGAGATATATCCTATATACAGCAGCAAAAAAACTTATGAGGGCCAAGGAAATGATATAATATCTTGAACTAAAAATAGCACAAGGAAAAATTATAATTTCCCCTAATAAATTAATTCTGGGAGGAGCTGCTATATTCATAGCACAAAACAAAAATCATCATAAAGAGAGAGACGGAAGAAATATAAGTATTCCTTTTCTTAATAGCAAGCTTCGAGAGTGGGTCTTCTCATAAGTGAAATTTGCTAAAGCAAATAGTGCAGAAGAGCAAAAAGCGTGGGAAATCATAAGCACTAACGCACCTCCTCATCCTCAGGAGCAATTTGATAGTACTCCTGCAAGCATTAAAGATATGTGACCCACAGAGGAATAGGCGATTAAGGCTTTTAAATCAGTCTGTCGGAAACAGATAATACTAGTCAGTACACCTCCTCAGAGAGCAAGGGAAAAAACTAGAAAAGAAGACTGGGACCTATAGAAATTAAAATACTGATAGACACGGAGAATACCATACCCTCCTAATTTTAACAAAATTGCAGCTAAGATTATCGAACCAGCTACTGGAGCCTCCACATGAGCTTTAGGAAGTCATAAGTGAACTGTAAACATAGGTAGTTTAACCAGAAAGGCTATAAAAACTAGTAAATAGAAAAAATTAGATGTTCATTTTAAGTCTAAATTAATTATGGTCTCCCGTAAAGAAGAAACTAATATTATGTTAGAGGAAGAAAGGGTGTACAGAGAAGCTATAATTACAAGTAGTAATGGTAGTGAGGCTCCCACGGTATAAATCATTATGTATATACCTGCTTGTAGCCGTTCGGGTTGGTATCCCCACCCCAAAATTAAGAGGAGAGTTGGGATTAAAGATGCTTCAAAAAAGAAATAGAAATGTACAATTCTTCTTAAACAAAAAGCAAGCACTAGAATTAGGTTTAGCCCTAATACCAGCCATGAAAATAGCTCTTGGCTGTTATTGGCGATTTTAACTCTTGTTTGGCTTGCTATTATTATTATTAGGGAGATTCAAAAAGTCAAAATTACTAGAATTCTAGACATTCTATCTATAGCTATATATGAATTAAGTCTTTCATAGGTCCAGAGAGGACTAAAAAGGTGAAACAAAGAAAACAAACTAATAACTGCCAAAGTTCAAAGTTTGAAATATCACCCCAAATAGTTATTAGGCAGAAAAAAAAGAATGACATTAGAAATAATTAGCCCTAACACTTTTGGGAAGAAAATCTATATACGTAATCATTTCCTTGAACCCGAATTATAGAAACAAGAATAGCTAGTCCTAAGCTGGCTTCGCAAGCCCCAAGTGTAATTAAGATTAAGGATCTCTCTCCTCTGAAAGAAATATTATTAGATAAGGCAAATATTATTATAAACAAATTTATTGTTCCCGCTTCTAGGCTTAAAAGAATCCTCAAGAGGTGTTTATATTGCAAAGAAAGGGCTAACAAAGCTATTATAAAACCTAATATGCCAACTAATGTTAAATAAAATGTTCTCATATCCTTAGCAATAATAGCTCAAGCTAGAGCATTGGTCTTGTAAATCAAAGGTTGAATTTTATATAATTCTTATTGCTGTTACAGTTAGGCCATTAAGTGAATCGAACACTTTATATTTGTTTTCAAGACAAATGTCCCTCCAAGGGTAAGGGCCTTTACATTGACTTAATAGTCTAAAACTTTATCTCACATTAATTGAGTAAGGGGACTTAAAATAAAATATAGAAAGTAAAGAAGAGTAAAAACCTGGCCAATTTGTTCATATGGAGCTTCTACCGGGCATCTACCAATCCAAGTTAAAATCAAGAAAATACCAACCAGGCATCAAAATAGAATTTGATTAAGCGGATAAAAAGCGAGAGAACGGAATTTACCTAAATGAGTAAAAGGGAGAATAAATAAGATGGCAACTGATCCTACTAGGGCAATTACTCCTCCTAATTTATTTGGAATAGAACGCAAAATTGCATAAGCAAATAAGAAATATCACTCAGGCTGAATATGAACAGGTGTTACAAGAGGATTAGCAGGAATGAAATTTTCAGGGTCTGTTAATAATTGAGGTGAAAACAGGACAAGTAAAGAAAGCAGGAATAGTATAATCACAAAACCCACGAGGTCTTTAAAACTATAATAGGAATGAAAGGGAACTTTTTCCCCATCTCTATTTAGGCCTAAAGGGTTATTAGACCCTGTTTCATGCAAAAACAGTAAATGAAGTATTGTTAACCCTGCAATAGCAAATGGGAGCAAAAAGTGTAAGGCAAAGAAGCGTGTTAGAGTTGCATTATCTACAGCAAAACCTCCTCACACCCATTCTACCAATATCTTCCCTACATAGGGTACTGCTGATAACAGGTTAGTAATCACCGTTGCACCCCAAAAAGACATTTGCCCTCAAGGAAGAACGTATCCTAAAAATGCTGTTCCTATTGTTAAGAATAGCAAAATAACTCCGACATTTCATGTATGTTGGGCTATATATGAACCATAGTATATTCCTCGCGCGATATGAAAATAAATACAGATAAAGAATCAAGATCCTCCATTAGCATGGATTGAGCGCAAAAGCCATCCATAACTTACGTCTCGAGTAATGTGCACAACGGAACTGAAAGCTAGATCTACGTGAGCTGTATAGTGTATAGCTAAAAATAATCCTGTTACAATTTGGATTCCTAAACAAAGCCCTAACAGGGAGCCAAAATTTCATCAGATTGATAAGTTGGAAGGAGCGGGTAAATCAATTAAGGCTCCGTTAACTATCTTCAAAATGGGATGAGTTTTTCGAATGGGTCTACGCATATGCTTATGTCTTTATAAAAGGGCGCAAAGATGAGTGCTGATAATAAGAGATCTTAATTACTGCTACTAGATTAATTAATAAAATTATACCTAAGCCTACTAAAATCGAAATATATCTGGGGCTAACTAGTTCAACTCCATGTGTTTTTAAATTTTTACCCCTAGAGAAATCTTTATAGTTCATAACTTGTCTATAGTCGGTAAGGGGATAAAAATATACAATACATGAAAAGATAAAAGCTATGGTAAGAAAAAAAATTAGGGGGAAAGCACCACCGAAAAGAACATTGGGGGAGAGAGCAGCAACATAGGCGAATATTACAAGGAGTCCACCCACATAAATTAAAAATAAAATATAAGCATATCAGGCAGACAAAAAAATAGCGCTTAGTATGCATATTAAAAGTGTAGATACCATAATTGCCAAACCTAAACTCAATGGCTGTGCTATTAGAGGAAACATTAAGGTTCTTGATAGAGTAAAAGCTAAGATAATAATGGCTGTCATTTCAGAGTGTAGGATTATATTACCTAATCTTTAGCTTCCAATGCTAATATTTTTTTAAACTACAACTCTGTAAAAGTACAATAGATAACTAAGTATTAATATTATAAGTAGAAATGACAGAGCCGCAGGAAGGAACCCTTTTCAAGTAAGACTTATTAATAAGTCATAACGGAATCGAGGGTACCTGCCCCGAACTCAAATAAATGCAAAAGCAAAAAATAGAACTTTAGCCATAAATATAAAATCTCTATTAAAGAAAGCTATTGACCTTCCACCAAAAAAAATGACAGAGGAAAATAGTCTTATAACCAAAATATTTGCATACTCAGCTAAGAAAATGAGTGCAAATCCAGCTCTCCCATATTCAATATTAAAACCAGAGACCAATTCTGATTCCCCTTCTGCAAAATCAAAAGGAGCGCGATTTGTTTCCGCCACACAGGTTACCAGCCAAATTAAAGCCACAGGAACTATAACGAGAGCGAGTCAAACATTCCCTTGTCTCTCTTGAACTTCAATAAATCTAAAGGTGCCAATCAAGAAAAGAGGAAATAATAAAACCAGAGCTATTCTTACTTCATAAGAAATCGTTTGAGCAATTGCTCGAAGCCTCCCAAGTAGAGCGTATTTTGAATTAGAGGCTCACCCTGCTAGTAAGGTTCCGTAAACATTTAATCCTGAGACACAAAGAAAAAATAAAATTCCCGATTTAAAATAGCCGAGCGAGTAAATTCTTGGATAAAGTTGTCACAACAGCAGAGCTAAAAAGAATCTAAATATAGGGGCAATGAAGTAAGGTAGACGATTTGCCATAGATGGTTTAGCAATCTCTTTGGTAAGCAACTTGAAAGCATCTGCTAAAGGCTGAGGTAATCCTGCAAACCCTACCTTATTTGGTCCCTTACGAATCTGCATATAGCTTAATCCCTTCCGTTCTAAGAGAGTAAAAAAAGCGACTGCGAGTAAAATACAAACATAAGTAAATAGAGAGGAAACTAATACATAAGCCATTATAAAGAAAAGAGATATTATCTTTATATTTAGGTTCTAAACCTAATGCACTTTTCTGCCATCTTTATTCATACTATAAAGAAAAGAATTAATACTTCTTTATATTTAGGGCTTAAACCTAATGCACTTTTCTGCCATCTTTATTCTAATCAACTTTAGATTACATTCATTATATTTATAAGAAAATTATACTACATCAATTTTATGCAAACATTACCCTAAACAGGTCCTTTCGTACTGAGTTTAGGCAAGCTAATTAAAGATAGAAACTGACCTGGCTCACGCCGGTCTGAACTCAGATCATGTAGAATTTTAATGGTCGAACAGACCAACCCTTGAAGACTTCTGCATCTTCTGGATATTCTAGTCCAACATCGAGGTCACAAACCCTTTTTTCGATGGGAGCTCTCAAAAAGGATTATGCTGTTATCCCTACGGTAACTAATTCTTTTAATCGAAATAATCGGATCAAAACTTATAAGTCAATAGTATTTAGGAAGCTTTAGTTGTTCCTTAGTCGCCCCAACCAAAATTTTTAAGTGGAAAAAAATGCAAAATATAGCTTAAATATAGATCCACTTAGTTCTTTCAAGCTCGATAGGGTCTTCTTGTCTATTAATTTGATCCAAGATTCTTCACTTGGACATTAAATTCTAGGTATTTCTGCAGAGACAGTGCTGCTCTTGTCAAACCATTCATACTAGCCCTTAATTATAGGGCAAATGATTATGCTACCTTTGCACGGTCAGAGTACCGCGGCCGTTAAAATATTTTCACCGGGCAGGTCCGACTCCTTATAACTATGAAACAAAGAGCCATGTTTTTGATAAACAGGCAGAGCAGCTGATTTTGCCGAGTTCCTTTACAAAATTTTAAATTTAAATATTACATTAAATCTTGGTTTTAAATAAACCAAAACGAAATATTTTCAAAAATACTCATCTTAGCATTAAAAAAACTTCTTTTAGTTTATAAGTTTTTCTTCATTTAAGTTTCATAATATCAATCCTTTCTTTTCATTCAATATACTCTATAACAAGTTTTGTATTTTAGCTAATTTCAAGCTTAAATTTAAAAAAAGAACATATTATCTAATTTGTATTACACTTCTGAGCTTATCCTCAAAAGTCTCAGATATGACTTAATTTAGTATCAAAAAATTTTGAAACTAGATGTACATAACCGGCACTTCTATGCCTTTATGAAGAAACTAGCTATCTTCTAATGCGGATAAAATATCATTTCTATCTTTGGTTTTAAGAAAAATTTTGCCACAGTTATTCTTGTGCTTGCTAAAACAAGAACCAAAGATCGCTCATTAGAATTCGAGACGCTTATATTTTAAGCTATAAATCTAGCTAAGCCATGATACAAAAGGTACGTTTGTTTAGAACCACTAATACGCAGCTAAATTTATTCCTTTGCAGTACTTAAATTGGGTTTAAAAAAAATTAATTTTTAATCTCCTTTACTTAATTAATAGATGTTTCTATCTAAGAACTCAGATTAAATTTATATTCCCTTTATATAACTTAAAAACGACTTTTAACAAGTATTTTTTCAGTGTAAGTGAAATGCATTATATTTATGCTACATTTTTCATCTAGGGACAACTTCCGTTACCCCTACTGTGTTACGACTTATCTCATTTTTCAACGAGAGCGACGGGCGATGTGTGCACGCTTCAGAGCTAAATTCAAAAAATTTGTATATAACAATTTTACTTTCAAGTCCTCCTTCACTAGAAGCTATATCAAACCTCTTTCCGTTATTATAAGTCTTAATTGTAACCCATCCTCACCTTTTTATAGGCTGCACCTTGATCTGACGTACAAAATTATCATAATTTTTATCGCTAACTTCTTTATTTTTAAAAGTTACCTGACGACGACGGTATACATACTGATAACTAAAAAAGGTTAGGTGTATCGCGGACTATCGATTACGAGACAGGTTCCCCTGAATAGTCTAAAGCACCGCCAAGCCCTTTGAGTTTTAAACTATGTGTTCATAGTACTCTGGTAAATTGTATATTAATTTATAGTCAAGAATAATGGGGTATCTAATCCCAGTTTCCCTCAAGACTGTCGCAGATTCAGTATTTTAGCTTTAAATAGAATATTTTTTTATTTGCGAATTTCACTTCCCAACAAAAAATCTTAAAACTAGTGTTTCATCTACCTAACTACCTTTTTACCTTTGTATATATAACTTGATCTCTTGGTATAACCGCGGATGCTGGCACCAAGTTAACCAGATCTTAAAAACTAATCTAGGTCAAACTTACGTTTATTAACCTAATCTCCAGCACTGGTGTTAGTGGGACATTGCAAGGCATTATGTTTTTTATAATACCAAAAAAAAGAATAACATTAAGATTTTTCATATTAACATTCTTCCTTTTTACCTCACCTCCGTCAAACAAAACCATGTGTATTTCTTAGTTTATTGCTATATTCACAAGTCAGAGCCAAGCTTTATTAGTTATAATTGCACCTTGCTCAGCTTGCTTTCCAAAAACCCCGAGGTTTTTTAGCGCTTCATATAATTGATCTCATGATTGATTTAGATCTAGTCAGTTTCTAGGGTGTCAAATCAGCACATTAGATTTTCATTCTAAAGGAATAAATGTAAATTTATTAGAAATATTTCTAGCTTCTTGAGTATGATAAGTACAGTTGCCTTCCAAGCAGAAAGATTAATAAATTTTAAAAGAAGCACCAAAATTACAAAGCGGTGTATGGGCACGAAGAATTTTGATTTCTTAAGAGAGGGTCAGACCCTCCTGGTAAACTAAGTAGTTACATAGCCTATCTTAGTACTATTAAAAATATCGAATTGCAAACTCGAAGAAGGAGAAATAAACCTCTAGTAGGCTTTGTTTGATGGCCGAGAAAGTAGGCAATAGACTGTAGATCTATTTACGGAATTAAGTTTCCTCAACAAATGGAGTATGTCTATTCGAGTGGAAGATTTTAAGTTAAATAAACTGTAAGCCTTCAAAGCTTAAAATAAAAAATGATTTTTAAATCTTGGTGCTTTTCTAATTGCTGGTAAATGTAAAATAAGCTAAAGAGCAAGCTGTTGGGTTCATACCCCAAAAATGAACAAATGTTCTTTTACAATCAGTTAACTTAAAAATAAAATTTAGTATAACCAGTAAAGTTAATGGGGATGCTCGTCTGAGTACAGCGTTAACAAGAGGCAAAAAATGTAGGCTTGAATAACTCTAATGCCAAATTCAAAAATTGTGTATAAAATTTGAATTCTAACTAGCAGGACTATAGAAAAAATAGAAGAGACAAAAAATCTTGCTGTAAGATAGTTTCCAATAAGAGTAAGCACGATATGCCCAGCTCTTATATTAGCTGTTAGTCGGACTGAGAGTGTAATGGGACGAACTAAAATCCTAACCGTTTCAATAATTACTAAGAAAGGATTCAAAGGAGCAGGAGCCCCTATGGGAAGTAACCTAGCAATAACTGAGGTTGGGTTGAAAAAGATCCCTGAGATAATTAAAGAGAGTCATAAGGGTAACCCCAGAGATAAAGAGATGGCCAAATGTCTTGTTGGTCTAAAAACATATGGGATTAGGCCACTTAGATTTATAAAAATTAAAAATAAAAATAACGCGGTAATTAGGTTTATGAAACCTCCTAGATTTAACCCAAACGACCGGAAGATTTGCGCTCTTGCGGTGACTTTAAAAATATTAATGAAGCCCATTCATCGAGGATAAGCTACTCAGTAGCTTGAACTGAAGATCAGAATTGTAGCTAGTCTGAATACTCATATTAATACATATATAGACATAAAAACTTGATTGTTATCATCAAAGGAAGAAAAAATATCCACAAGCATTCTTTTTATCAGTTCCATTTATTTTCTAGAATTCTTGCTTTCTCTGAGGTTGTGCAAGTAAAAGAATTCTTTTTAGTTCATCAGATTATTACAGAAACAATTAAGACAGCAGCTCAAAAAAGTAAAAATAACAAAATTCAATTTAGGGGTGATAATTGAGGCATTAAAGAATACTAAAATTAGAGTAGTAACTTAAGGCTGACAACCTTATATTATGCTTTAACTAATTCTTTAATTTATTCAGAGACATGAACTACCCACTCCATGAAATTTTCAAGGGGAATGGCCTCTAAAACAATAGGTATAAATGAATGGTTGGCTCCACAAATTTCTGAGCACTGACCATAAAACACACCAGGATATTTTACATAGAATCTCAATTGATTTAGTCGCCCTGGAATGGCGTCAGCCTTCACGCCCAAGGCGGGGATAGCTCAAGAATGAATCACATCTGCAGATGTGACTAAAATTCGCACATCTGTCTGAGTTGGTAGAACTACACGGTGGTCTACATCTAGTAACCGAAAATCTCCGGGATTTAGCTCATCAGTTGGAACTATATATGAGTCAAACTCGATATTCAAGAAATCTGAATATTCGTAGCTTCAGTACCATTGATGCCCAATTGTTTTAACTGTTAAGCCACAATCTCCCACCTCATCTAATAAGTAGAGTAGGCGCAGAGAAGGTAAAGCTAAAAAAACTAAAATCACGGCAGGAATAATTGTTCAAATGGTCTCGATTTCCTGACCTTCCACAAGAGATCGACAAGTGTATTTATTCAAAATAAGTGACACAGCAGCATAAGTTACTAGCCTCATAACTATAACTAAAATTAATATCGCATGATCATGAAAAAAAATTAATTCTTCTATTAAAGGAGACGCAGCATCTTGGAATCCTCATTGTCCTCATAAACTCATATCTTAAAGATTATCTTAGATTAGGGAAGTAAAAATAGTTTAGTTAGCAACTAAAGCACCTGTTTCACTTGCATTATGGAAGTCTCTAGGAAGAATATTGTCTCATTCTAAAGCAGTGCTTAGATGAGTACTTCAAACAACACTTCGTTGTGATACTAAAGCTTCTCATACAATAACCATGAAGTACAGTACTGCCACAAAAGAAACCATAGATCCAATAGAAGAAATTACATTTCACTTTGTATAGCAGTCAGGATAATCTGAGTATCGTCGAGGTATTCCACTTAAGCCTAAGAAGTGTTGAGGGAAGAAAGTAATATTTACCCCAATAAACATAATGTAGAAGTGGGCTTTTGTTCAACGAGAATGAAGTGTTACTCCTCTCATTAGTGGGAATCAATAGTTGAAAGCTGCAAACAGGGCAAAGACTGCTCCTATTGACAGAACATAATGGAAATGAGCTACAACATAGTAAGTGTCATGCAACATAATGTCTAGGGAACAATTAGAAAGAACAATTCCAGTTAAACCCCCTACAGTGAATAAGAAGATAAACCCTAAAGCTCAAAGCATAGGAGTTTCATACTTAATTTTTGACCCATGAATTGTAGCAAGTCAACTGAAAACTTTAATTCCAGTTGGAACAGCAATGATTATAGTAGCTGCTGTGAAATAAGCTCGAGTATCTACATCCATACCTACTGTGAACATATGGTGTGCTCACACAATAAAACCCAATAGACCAATTGCCATTATTGCATAAATTATTCCAAGTGTTCCAAAGGTTTCTTTCTTAGCTGAATAATGTCTAACAATATGTGAAATCATTCCGAAGCCAGGAAGAATTAGAATATAAACCTCTGGATGCCCAAAGAATCAAAATAGATGTTGGTATAAAATTGGATCACCACCCCCAGCTGGGTCAAAGAAAGCAGTATTAAAATTTCGATCTGTTAAAAGCATTGTAATAGCACCTGCTAAAACTGGTAAAGAAAGAAGTAGTAATACCGCAGTAATTTTTACAGATCATACAAATAATGGAAGCCGCTCAAACTGCATTCCACGTCATCGCATATTGATAATAGTTGTAATAAAGTTTACAGCCCCTAAAATAGAAGAAGCACCTGCTAGATGCAAAGAAAAAATTGCTAAGTCAACAGACCCACCGGCGTGAGCCAGATTACCAGCTAGTGGAGGATAAACTGTCCACCCTGTACCAGCCCCTCTTTCTACAGCAGCAGAAGAAAGAAGCAATAAAAGAGCAGGAGGTAAAAGTCAGAAACTCATGTTATTTAGGCGAGGAAAAGCCATGTCAGGAGCTCCTAACATTAGAGGCACTAATCAATTTCCAAATCCCCCGATCATCATAGGCATTACTAAGAAAAAGATTATTACAAAAGCATGTGCAGTAACAATAACATTATAAAGTTGGTCGTCTCCTAGCAATGCCCCAGGTTGTCCTAATTCAGCTCGAATTAGGAGACTTAGGGCTGTACCAACTAACCCAGATCATATACCAAATAAAATGTATAAAGTTCCAATGTCTTTATGATTTGTTGAAAATAACCAACGCATAGGGTAAACACTTAGACAGCTCATAACATCCCACTGGCGACTAGACAAAGACCTCCTAAAATATTAATCAAAAGTCCAAGATTAATAGCCAAGGTAAATCTCCTCTTATCCCTCTTGAAAATATTTATTTGGTTTCTTTTTAAAAATATCAAAAATAGGGAAAAAAAGAGGCTTAGGTAATAAAAAAGCCTTATTAGAGACCCTAAAATTAACAAAAAAATAAAAATGGAAAGAGAGGATTGGACTCCTGTTGAAATTACAAGTCACTTTGAAATAAAACCTAATAAGGGCGGGAGTCCACCTAAAGAAAGAAGTATCATAACAACCAAAAAAACAGGATAACTAAAAAAACTGACTTTTGCCAAAGTTTTGGAGTAACTTAGATCTCCTAACCACAATGCTGAAAAAAGGCATAAAGAAATAAGTACATAGGCTCCAAAATAAAAACCTATAGCCCAACTCCTATGAAGTCCCGCAAAAATAATTCAGCCAAGGTGCCCGATAGAAGAATAGGCAAGCAGGGCCCGAATTTGAGTTTGATTCATACCTCCCACACCACCAAGTAGGCTTGATCCACTTGCGATTAAACAGAATGTTAAAAACAATCAAGTTGTAAAGCTTGCTTCAAATAGAGAAATTATTAAAAAAAGAGGCGCAATCTTTTGTCAAGTTGCTAGAAGAAGGCATGACAATCAAGGAAGTCCTGCTATTACTCTCGGAAATCAAAAATGGAAAGGGAAAACACCCATTTTTAACCCCAACCCCACTCTAATGATTATTAGTCTAAGAAAAGATCATTCAGCTATGAAATTTAGATTTTCTCAAGAAAAAGAAAGTCTATATGTTCCTAGGCTACCAAACAAGAGCAGGCTAGATCCTAAGGCTTGAATAACAAAATATTTTACTGCAGACTCCCTCTCAGATATACTTTTTTGGTACACCAAAAGAGGTAAAACCCCAATTAAGTTAATCTCTAAACCAGCCCAAATTCCCAATCAATGGGAAGAAGAGATAGAAAATAAAGTTCCGAAAATAGCAACTATAAAAAATATGTAATTAAAAGGAAGGCTAGAGAACATAAGAAAAAGGATGAAATTGAATCACCCAAAGCAAAGTTAGCAGCCCTGCTTTACTCCAAGTTTTTTCTCCACATTCGTTACTGCGCCCAGTCTAGTGATCCTTCATTTCATTCATGGAATAGGCCCACAATTAAAATAACCAAAAATAAAAAAGCTCCGGTAACTAACTCTAATGTAAAAGCCCTAAGAAATCTCATTAAAATAGGGAAAAGCAAAACAATCTCTACATCGAAAATTAAAAAAATAATTGCTAATAAAAAAAAGCGAAGAGAGAAAGGAAGCCGCGCTGATTTTACAGGATCAAATCCACACTCAAAGGGGGACTCTTTCTCTCGGTCTCTAATAGCTCGTTTAGATAAAATTAGTCCCAATGATATTACAACTAAGGATAGAATCAAGGCAAGTACTCTTCTTATTAATGTTCCCAGCATATTTATCTAGCACTAAAGGCTACAAGCCATATATTAATCAACATCAATGATTTCCGTTCATCCGGCGTAGTACTCCTTTTTGATCAGACTAAATGAGTAAAGTACTTACAGTCTCCTAATTAACAGCTAGGCGCCTCTATCTTTGGCTTTCATTTAGCTATGGATTAAGCCTTCTGTTTATGCCCTGTTGTTAGCATAGAGAAGGACTTACACCTCCAATCCACGGGCCGAAACCGAATGTAAATTTCTCACTTTCTATGCACGCTCTATCCTATTTGCAAACCTCGTGACCTTAAAGTTACAAAAACTTATTTTCTGAATGCAAATCAGATCTTTTATATTAAAGTATAAAGTCCTTCTTAGAGGCACATTAAAACTTTGCCGTTTTTAGATTAAAAGTCTAACACTTATAATTCTCAGTCATCTAAGACCATTCTATACTAGGTAAAACTTTTAGTTATAGCAAATTTTATTAAGATCCTCATCAATAAATTGAAAGATATAAAAAAAGCCAAACCACGTCAACAAAATGTCAGTACCAAGCAGCAGCCTCAAAACCAAAATGATGTCCAGTAGAAAAATGTTGAAGCACAGCACGAGCTAAACAAACAAGCAGAAATCTAGTTCCAATCAATACATGTAATCCATGGAATCCTGTAGCAACAAAGAAAGTTGAACCGTATGCTCCATCCGCAATTGTAAAAGTAGCTTCGTAATACTCCATAGCTTGTAAAAAAGTGAAATAAACTCCTAAAAGAACCGTCATTCCTAAGCCTTGAATAGCTCCTAACCGATCTCCTTCTATCAAACTATGATGAGCTCAAGTCACAGTAACACCAGAAGCTAGCAACACACCAGTATTCAACAAAGGTACTTCAAAAGGATTTAAGGGAGTAATTCCAGCTGGAGGTCAACAAGAACCCAGCTCTAGGCTTGGGGCTAACCTACTATGAAAATAAGCTCAGAAAAAAGCAAAGAAAAACAAAACCTCAGAGACGATGAATAAAATTATACCTCAGCGAAGTCCCCTAGACACACGCATTGTATGGGATCCTTGAAAGGTAGCTTCTCGAATCACATCTCGTCACCACTGCAGTATAGTTATTAGAACTAATATAAGTCCTAAAATAGCCCCTAGAGGTGAATGCCCATGGAACCACCCAACTAGTCCAGATGTAAGAAATAATGCTCCTATTGAACCAGTTAAGGGCCAAGGACTAAAATCTACTAAATGAAAAGGATTTCGCCTCATACTGAAATATCAATTTGTGTCGTAAAAATCCATCGTCCAACAGCAACATATTCAAAAACAAGTTCTCCTTG